GGATTTGCCAATAAATCACGAAATGCTGCGGTTCTTGCATATAATTTCTTAAGAAAAGTAATTCGCGAGATCATGCACCTTTCTTTCCTAGTTATAATGGAAAAGGTACAGCTGATCGGATCCAGCCTATATCTTGAAATAAACAACTCACACACACTCCCTTTCCAAAAAAGATCAATACACCAATTACTACACTTAGATTTATTGGATTTGTTGCTAAAATATCGGTATTAAATCCGAAACTCCCGGCAGATGGCCAGTAGCCCAAAGAAACGAAAGAATCGGTTACCTTTTTCATATAATCTCCTCTTATAGATAGACTAAAAAATTGACAAGAGTTCTTTTTCTATCACCTTGCCCCCCCTTTTTATTCTTTTTTTTTAATTCGAATCAAAAAATCCTCGAGTTAGAAAGTATGAACTGCCACTTTATTGTTGGAACACCTCAAAAAAAGAATTTACGTTGGACTGCGAACGGGAAGGATGAAAGCGAGTCGGTATACTAAATTCCTCATCTACAAATCAGCCCTTCCCGTAAGTTATTTTCTCAACCAATACTGATAAGATTAAACAAAAGGATTCGCAAATAAAAGTGCTAGTGCTACAACCAACCCATAAATTGTTAAAGCTTCCATAAAAGCTAAACTAAGCAATAAAGTACCTCGTATTTTTCCCTCTGCCTCGGGCTGTCTCGCGATACCCTCTACGGCTTGACCCGCAGCAGTCCCTTGACCAACTCCAGGTCCAATAGAAGCAAGCCCTACAGCTAATCCAGCAGCAATAACGGAAGCAGCAGAAATCAGTGGATTCATGATAAATTCCTCGTACCAATAAAAAGAAATGGTTAATGATACAATCAACCAATGAATTCAATTAGGACCTAATTATTCCACCGATAAGATTCATCCAGTCGAAGTAACTAAGAACTTCGAATTTAAGTAAGAATACTATTGAATCATCAGAACTACCTCGATATCTCTTTTTTCGTTTCTATCCACAGAGTTTTTGTGAATTCATCGAATTTTAGTTCTTCCATTTATTGGTTCCGAACTATTATTTCAATTCTTACGTCTTTTCTTGATTTCATCTCTTTTTTTCAACCAATTCACAGACACAACGAGATGAAAGGACCTCTATTGGAACCCCGCACACAGCGGCGGGGCAAATGAAATACTTCTTTAGTTCATATATAACAAGCAATAGCTAATATCACATATACATGTCTTTCTTCCATAACGTAAACCATTAGATTCAATCGGATTTGAGAATCAAGCCCCTTTTTTTTACAACTCTCTAATATCGTAAATATCGTAATTATTTATTTTTTTGTTCCTATTTCTTTCTATCCTATATAGAGTCTTGGGCATTTCTATTCTTTAAGTAAATCATCTTGAGCCGTATATGCACTGCTTTGCACTAAGCGAAAAAGACTATTTCAATGATGGCCCTCCATAGATTCACCAATATAAGCTGCGGCTAAAGTTGCAAAAATAAGAGCTTGAATACCACTCGTAAATAATCCAAGGAACATGACAGGAATAGGAACCAATGAAGGTACTAAAGAAACAAGAACAACAACTACTAATTCATCGGCTAAGATATTCCCGAAAAGTCGAAAACTAAGCGATAACGGCTTTGTGAAATCTTCTAAGATGTTAATGGGTAAAAGGATTGGGGTTGGTTGAATATATTTCCCGAAATAACTTAATCCTTTTTTGGTAAGACCTGCGTAGAAATATGCCACGGACGTGAGTAAAGCCAAAGCAACAGTAGTATTTATATCATTCGTAGGTGCGGCTAACTCTCCATGAGGTAATTCTATTATTTTCCAAGGTAAAAGGGCTCCTGACCAATTAGAAACAAAAATAAATAAAAACATAGTTCCAATAAAAGGAACCCAGGGGCCATATTCTTCTCCAATTTGAGTTTTACTCACATCTCGAATGAATTCAAGAACATATTCGAAGAAATTCTGACCCCCAGTCGGAATGGTTTGTGGGTTCCGAACAGCTATAGTAACTGAACCTAATAAGATGGCAATTACAACCCAAGAAGTAATAAGTACTTGGCCGTGTACTTGAAAACCTCCTATTTGCCAATAGAAATGTTGGCCTACTTCCACACCGGATATATCATATAACTCTTTTAGTGTGTTGATGGAACATGATAGTACATTCATATTGCCCTCTGAAAAAAATCGAACTTAAAAAAATTATTTTGATTCAACCATCTTTTTGTCTATTTGAATCGGATATTTAGAATACCAACTCCTAGTTTAATACTAACTAATCACATAATATCCCCTGTTATTTTTATCTATTTGAAAAAATTCATAAATATAAATAATAACCGATTCCATAAATCTATCGGATTTTCGAAGGAAAAATTATTTAGCTTATTCTTATTATTAATCAAGGATTTCTTATATAGCTAGAATGGCCCTCACTAATAGCGAATACTAATTTATTAAGAATTAAGCGGATTGAAGATATAGCGTCATCGTTCGCTGGAATCGAAATATCTGCAAGATCTGGGTCACAATTTGTATCGATTAAACAAATTGTTGGAATTCCCAAAGTGATACACTCTCGCAGAGCCGTATATTCTTCATGCTGATCAATGATGATTACAATATCGGGTAACCCTGTCATATATTTAATCCCACCCAGATATGTTTGTAGGCGAAATAATTGTCTTTTCACCACAGCCGCATCTCTTTTCGGAAGACGGTCAAGTCTTCCCGTTTTTTGTTCCATTCTCAAGTCCCTGAACTTATGAAGTCTAGTTTCTGTAGTGGACCAATTTGTTAACATCCCGCCGAGCCATTTTTTATTAACACAATGACACCGGGCTTTTATTGCAGCCCATGCTACTGAATCAGCTACTTTGTTTTTGGTACCAACAATCAAGAACTGTTTTCCCCTACTTGCTGCATCAAAAACTAAATCGCAGGCTTCGGATAAAAAACGAGCAGTTTTAGTAAGATTTATAATATGAATACCTTTACGCTTTGCAGAGATATAAGGCGCCATTTTAGGATTCCATTTCCTAGTACCATGGCCAAAATGAACTCCTGCCTCCAGCATTTCTTCCAAGTTAATGTTCCAATATCTTCTTGTCATTTCCCCCCACACCCCCCTTTTTTTTTGAAAAAAAAAGAGACGAGAAACCCCGAACTGAAATAAATAATTGTTCCGACGGAACCTTCTCTTCTACCGTAGATTGGCCGTAGATAGACGAAAAAGCCATTAGTCTTTTCTATTGCCTTATTATTTACTTTTCTATTGCCTTATTATTTAAATGACTGCACCAAATACATATACAGATAGTCAAAAATATGAATTGACTTTTAACTTTAAAAGAATCATTAACTCCTATAAATTCAATGATTGTTCTGGTCTATCGTGGAAATTCTTTGAAAACAAAGAATCAAATAATTTTTTGTGGTGAAACAAAACATCTCTCATTTCCCCCTCGAATAGATTGTTTTTTTTTGTTTCCATTTCCAAAGGGCTCCTATTGTGTTGTTTTGAGGAGGGCACCAATCCTTTCAATCCTGTACCAACGGGTATCATACCCCCCAAAACAACGTTCTCTTTCAGGCCTTTTAACCAATCGCTTCGACCGCGGAGAGCTGCTTTTGCTAAAACCCGAGCAGTTTCTTGAAAACTTGCTTCAGATATAAAACTTTGAGTATTGAGAGACGCTCTTGTTATTCCCAATAAGAAGGCTCGGTAACAAACCGCCTCTTCCAGCGCGCGCCCCATTCGTTCCGCCCGTAACAATCCAATTAGTTCTCCCGGTGAAAAAACATTAGACATTCCATCTTCTGAAACCAACACCTTTGATGTTATTTGACGTACAATAATTTCTATATGCCTATTATGAATCTGCACTCCTTGGGATCGATAAACCTTTTGGATCTTATTAACCAAAGAGATACGACTTTGTACTATAGTTAGCTCAGCACCAATCAAGAATGCCCACGGCATTCCAAGAATTCTTGTTATACGTTCGTTCCAACCCTCAACCCTCTTTTCTAGATTCATCGATATTGAATCAATCGAACGCACTTCTAGCACCTGTTCTACTTTTGGGAGCCCTTGGGTTATATCACCAGATCTCGATTTTTCATATATAAATGTAATTAAAGTATCTCCTTCGTACAGGATTTCCCCATAATGGCCATGAACAGTTGCTCCTGGAGTGGCCAAATAAGGCTTAGCTGATCGTATTACTACAGAGTCAACTTGAACAAGTATAACTTGACCCGATTTTAATTTTAGGTGTGGTGCGTTTTTGGCTATATATCTATTTTCACAAATAAACTGTCCAAGACTCATTATTGTAGATTTTTCTTGACAATAGTTGGGGTGGAGAAAATACCAATTCAATTTGAAAATAATGTTACTGCACGGACGGGGGTTATAAATTTTTTCATTTTCATCGATTAAATAATAATGAAATTGAATTATTTGAAAAGTCTGTTTTAAATTGTTAAGTTGCAAATAGTTATTTCCCAAGATCTGATTATGAGTTATTAAATGGTAAAATGAATAAACATTCGCAATTAGAAAGGCTGCTCCTAAAGGCCTTGGCGAATTCTTAATTGGAATTACAGGATCTTTTGTAATTTGAATTGATTCTTTTATCGCATTATGATTGTGATATTTTACATCGTTGAATGGACCCATTCGAAAACAATTGGATGATGACAAAATCATCAACGATTGGAATCCCTTATTTCTATTCAACAACGTATGAATAGTTCTTTGATTTTGATTATTTTGATTAAGGGGTTGTTGAATTCTTACTTTGGAATAAAAGGAAGAAAACGGATTTATATTGGTGCAATCTGATCCATTATCCGGAAGCAATCCTGAACCCGGCGAGTTTTTCCTTTTTCCGATATATGAAATAGTGGATTTCAGCAAGTCGATTCTTAGGAAATGTCGAATCAAACCGTTTGCCCTTATTTCAACAAAAGAAGCACGAGCTTCT